GGTTCAGAATATCAGAATCTGATGAATCCGTCCAGGTCGCTTTACTAATGGGATGCCCTAATACATTACAAAATTTATCTTTAGCCAATGATCCAATAATAGAAGAAATTGGAATTTTGCTATCCAATTTGATTCTAACATTATCTATTAAAAATGAGTTTTCTAGCATTTGACTACGTACCACTAAAGGATTTAATCGCAAACTTGACAGATAACCCAGAAACTCTAAATTATATTTAGATAATGGATTTATATTGACCTTTTGCGGTTGAAACCATATGTAAAAATAACATTGCCATAAATTAACAAAATAATATTTCCATTTATTCATCAGAAGCGGTGTATCCTTTGTTGCCAGAATGCATTTTCCGTGATATCTAACATACTGTATGAAAGGATCCTTGAGCAACCCTAGGATCGCCGGAAAATTATTAACAAAGACTTTTAAAAAATGTTGTATTTTTCCATAGAATAAAATTCGCTCAAAAAGGACTTCATAAGATGTCGATCGTAAATGAGAAGACCGCTTGCGTAGAAAAAAAAAGATGGATTCGTATTCACATACATGAGAATTATATAAGAACAAGAAAAATCTTGGGTTCAAAATTGATTTTTTTTTTATATCAAAATTATTGCAAGACTCGTATAGACAGAACCGAAAAAAATGCAAAGAAGAGGCATCTTTTACCCGGTGACGTAGGGTTTGAACCAAGATTTCTAAATGGATGGGGTAAGGTATTAGTACATCTAATACATAATTAAAATGTGAGAATTTGTCTTCTAAAAAGGGAAATATTGAATGAATTGATTGTAAATTATAAGATTTTTTTAATTGTTTTCCTTCGAAAAAGGATCCTAATCTTAGGGAAAAAGGAATTTCTACAATCACTGCAAATAAAACAGATATCATTTGATAATAGAAAAGATTGGTATGCCCCAAAAAGGGATTTTGGTTCAAATCCTTAGTGGGAATAAAAAAACGATTCTGTTCAGACATCCGCAAAATTAAGCGTTTCACAATTAGTGAACTATATTTTTTGTCATAATCCGCATTTTCCAAGAAAATAGAGCGATTTCTATTTAATCTATTTAAACCATGATCATAAGCAAGTACATAAATATACTCCCGAAAAAAAAGTGGATATAGAAAACTCTGTTGCCGAGCCCCATCGAACTCTAAATATCCCTGAAATTTCTCCATTTGGATTGAAATTCGATTTGAACTGAAAGTAAAGTCTTTATTTTATTGAGTTCTGAAATGACACATAGTGCGATACGGTCAAAATGAGGTATTAGACTACGAAAGCAATAGATACCTCAGAAACAGGTAGACTGCTAACCGGATTCTCTCTCTTTAATAGGTTTCTGTTAGTTATATTATAGAATAACAAAACAAAATGATTAGAAATCCTTTATTTTTTTAACCTAATCGCTCTTTTGATTTTGGAAATATATATATTTTTTATCAATATACTGCTTCTTTTACACATCCATCTCCAACCTAACCCAAACGGACTAGGGAAAAAAATAATTAGGACTCATGAAAAAATTGATAATAACACGCAAGAAAAAAATTCCTTCCCATACCCGTATTAGGCACTAATCTATTTTTAACATTTAATTAGATCGGGTAATTTTCAAATTACGAATGTAAGCTCGTTTCTTTTTTTTTCCTGGAATCAGGAAACCTGGTTTTTTTATCCATCCATTTATATTTATTCACTCGACCCAAATTGGAATTCTTTTTTTTTTTTTTTTCGACACCAAAATAAGCTTGTACCGATCAGGAAAGCAAAAAAAAATTGTTATCTGAATTCTACCTTGATACGACATGCTATTTTTTCCATTCATTCCTTTCAGGATCAGTCGTGGTCTTACAAACTCTACCGTAGATCTGTACGAATCCTTTTCTTCATACAAATGTGTAAAAGATGCTAGTCGCACTTAAAAGCCGAGTACTCTACCGTTGAGTTAGCAACCCCAAAAAACAAAAAAAGAAAGTACTGCAAATATGTAGATACAACCAGAATAAAGAAAAAAAAAATAAAAACCCAGTCATGTGTGCGTCCGGGATAAATATATCTATTTCTCTATGAGAGAATTATATTTGGTCGATACACTGTTGTCAATATGATTGTGAATTTTTAATATGGCGAAAAGAAAAAAATAACAAAGCTTAACCCCTTGGTTTGTTAGTTCATACAATGAAGGAAAACTAAGCCAGTTAGGGTAATCTCAAATCTTTTTATACTTTTTTAGACCCCTTTTTATGGCCTTTAATTTTTTATTTTATTAATAATGAATAATAAAAATATTATTTTATATTTTTATATACAGTATTTTTTTTATACAATAAAATTTTGTATTTATACAAAAATTATAATTTATATAGATCCAAAATTATTTTCATAAATTTATTTATTATTATAAAAAAAGTAATTGTTAACAGGTTTTTTTTAGTATTCGTACCTTGAGTAGGAATACCAATAATAAATAGAAATTATAAAAAAAAATGATGGAAGCGAAAGAGGAGGAAAGAAAAGAGTAGATAAAATTTGATACCAAGCTATATACGAGTCTTTCACATCCTCTTTTTTCATGTTTCATTAATTCAATTTCGTTTTATTAAGACTTAATTCTGTAAAAATCCCTGCCTTCTTTGAAATATCGTGAACTGTTCTTGTTGGTTGAGCGCCTTTTTTAAGGAAATCGAGAATAGCAGGAAGATTTAAATAAGTTTGATTTGTTATTGGATCATAAAAACCCACCTTCCGAAGATCTCTTCCTTCTCTTCGGGATCGAACATCAATTGCAACGATTCGATAAACGGCTCATTGGGATAGATGTATATGAATAATACCCCCCCCTAGAAACGTATAAGAGGCTTTGGCCTCGTACGGCTCGAGAAAAAATTGAACGAGTAAAAATTAAATCTCTGTATAAAATACAAATATTAGATAGATTAATAAAAACATTAAATCAATTAGCCAGTATTGAAACCCTAAATAGTTTTTTCCATAAAAAGAATTCGTAACATTCTTACTCTCGTAACTCAAGTTAAATAACTCTCAAATATCTCAACAGAGAATCCTTAAGTACTCTTTTTTTTGAGTAGTCTCTAACCCTTTTTTGTTTGGCTCGTTTTTTAGAATCAATTTTGATTCTTCATTCTGATCTAGTTGTTCAAACAATTTAAAACTGGATTTACTTGTTTCAGGATTCTTTATCCTTACTTTGAATCTTTGGGTTTAGACATGACTTCGGTGATCTTGAATCGTTTTATTAAAAAGGGCAGCAACAAGCCCCTTATTTTGTTTATGATTTATTTTATTTCTATCAAAAAATCATACAAACGCTTGATTCACGCATGATAGACTTTTGATTCAAAGAATTTTACAAATTTAAGAAAATTTTATTTTTCCATTGTAAAATTGCTTGAAAGGTCTTTTTTTTCAATATAAAAATACTTACGAAGTTGTTCCAACTTATTGATTCGCACTAACCCTAGATCCTTACTCCTGCGAAAGTAATAAAAACTTTATACTCTCCTCGAGCTCCATCCTGTACTCTTTTTTTTTAATTCCAAAAATATAGAACACAAAATGTCGAGCCAAGAGCACCTATATTCCTATATAAAAAGTGGCGGATCAAAAAATCCACAGCAGATCATGTCCTTCAATTCAAGTCGCACGTTGCTTTCTACCACATCGTTTTAAACGAAGTTTTACCATAACATTCCTCTAGTTTGTGTAATTGATTCAATTCTGGAATCATGAATAGTCATAGTTCAGTCAGTATATCGTAATCTATATCTATACTTTTTATTTCTCTATGAATGGAATAGTGAATTTACGCGTAAAAGGTTCAGTCAGAATTCAAATGAATCCCATATCAGATTGTATATATGTAAAATCGAAATTTGAATATAAAAATATATATTTTTTTTATTCGGTTGAAATTATGAAAAAAAAGTTTATTTTTATTTTCATTTAAATATTTTCTTCTTAAAATATATTGTATTTTTAAATACAAATAGAAAGATGGTGTACAAAGGCAATAGAAAATTTATTCCGTAATGACTGTACTCTGGGACGGAAGGATTCGAACCTCCGAATAGCGGGACCAAAACCCGTTGCCTTACCGCTTGGCTACGCCCCATTTATATTTTTATTCAAGACTATTAAAAGAGTAATATTGCTATTGGTTGTTCGTCAATTCAATTTAAGCCCAAATTAAATATAGATTACACAGGTGCTAGAGTTTTGACACGTGTAGATAGCAAATCAAACTGACTTTATTGATCATTACATAGAATTCAATTAAGATATTGTATGAAAATATTATTTCTTTAATTCTCATAAGAGAATGAAAGGTTTTTTGATTGAGTAAGTTCAACAAAGTCTTTTTAGACTATCTTTCTTTATTTTTTCTTTATATAAAAAATATATTAATAACTCAATCAAAATTAAATTATCCACAAGAACACCAATTTTTGTTATGCTTAATATATTTAATTTGATCTGTATTTGTTTTAATACTGCCCTTTTTTCAAGCACTTTTTTAGTCGCCAAATTACCTGAGGCCTACGCCTTTTTGAATCCAATCGTAGATGTTATGCCCGTAATACCTCTTTTCTTTCTTCTCTTAGCCTTTGTTTGGCAAGCAGCTGTAAGTTTTCGATGAAATTCTTAATACTGTCTTCTAAAAATTCGCGGTTTTTTTCTTCCAACAATTCAAAAGATCAAAAAAATCTTGACGTATGAACGAACTCTCAATTCAAATATTGAATTTTTTTGGTAGCCATACTAAATCTGGATCATTCTATTTCCTAAATTTTATCCTCTTTTCCCTAAACGAAAGAACCTAATTAGATTCGAGCTCACAAAAATAAATCACTTGATTTTTTGGTATCAAAATTAGATATTTGGTATAAAAATAGAGAATCTATTCTCTTTTTTTTTCAAAAAAAAAAGTAAGATCTTGGAGATTGTGTAATGCTTACTCTCAAACTTTTTGTATACACTGTAGTTATATTCTTTGTTTCTCTCTTCATATTTGGATTCCTATCTAACGATCCAGGACGTAATCCGGGACGTGAAGAATAAAAAAAGCAAAGTTTTTTATTGCTTTATTTAATTTTTTATTGCTTTATTTAATTAGTGAAAATGCTCGAATTTTATTTGTTTTTTTTCTATTACACATCATCAAAAGGAGAAAGGGAAAGAGAGGGATTCGAACCCTCGGTACGATTAACTCGTACAATGGATTAGCAATCCAACGCTTTAGTCCACTCAGCCATCTCTCCTAATTGAAAAGGGATACTTATTAGTTTCCATTATAAAAAAAGGGCTTGAAAAAAAAGCCTTCTCCACTTTATTCTTAAAAAGCTTTCTTTTTTGTTTTTGTGTATAGATTATTCTTTAATATTATATATATATTTTTCGTTTTCTTTTTTATATTTTATATTTTATTATTTATATTTTATTATATATATATAATTTCTTTTTTTTTTATCATCTATTTAATATATATATATATATATAATATATATATATAATATATAACCTTTTTTTATAGAACTTTCTCAGTAATTCTATTTACACAAAAAATTTCGATAAATATTAGATAAAGAAAAAAAAGGCTCGAACTCGAAAGATAAATAAATAAAATAACAATAATAAAAATAGAGAATCCTCTTTTTTTTGTCTCGCCCAAACACAAGTAAAAGATCTTTTTTTTTTTAGCCTGGCCTGGCCTGGTCAGTCCCCAGCCGGGCCTTTTTTTGTTAAAGTTAAAAGACTCATCCAATGGAGTTTTAGAAAAAAAAAGATCTGAAATTGAAAAAAAAATGGAATCCGCTTTACTAATTTTATTAAGCCTACGCGTCGACGCTATAATTTTATAATTTTTTTTTTTTCAATTTTTTTTATTACACCCCCGATTACTTTGTTCGACAAAAGGTCAATTTATATACAATAATTGCATTGTAGCGGGTATAGTTTAGTGGTAAAAGTGTGATTCGTTCCTTTAATCCCTTTAATAGTTAAAGGGTCTCTCGGTTTGATTCATCTTCCGATCAAAAACTTTATTTCTTAAAAGGATTTAGTCCTTTACCTTTCAATTTAAAATTCAAGGAAGATTATAAATTCTCGTAATTTGTATCCAAAGACTCTAATCAATTGTAAATTTGGATTATGAAATTCCGAAACATAATTTTTGAATTGGATGACTATTTACAATTCAATAAGTATAACAAGAGGATCCATGGATAAAGCTAGAAAAGTTTCTTTCTAATCGTAACTAAATCTTCAGCTCTATTAATTGTTTGGTATAGAAAAAATTGAAGCAAAATAGCTATTAAATGAGAACTTTAGTTTACTAAAGACATCGACATATTATATTGTTTTAGCTCGGTGGAAACAAAATACTTTTCCTAAGGATTCTCTTAAATAGAAATAAAGAACGAAGTAACTAGAAAGATTGTTCGGGTTCTCCCTTTCTATCTTTTAGAAGGATCATCTATAAAGCAAAATTTTCTGTGAAAGCACCCAGACGGAAAAAAGCTAACATAGATGTTATGGGTCGAATTTTGATTTTGATTCCGTTCCCGTCATATTTTATTTGGTAATTTTTCCATACATCATAAAGGAGCCGAATGAAACCAAAGTTTCATGTTCGGTTTTGAATTAGAGACGTTAAAAATATAAAAATGATCAATCGACGTCGACTAAAACCCTTAGCCTTCCAAGCTAACGATGCGGGTTCGATTCCCGCTACCCGCTCTAAGTTGTAAATTGCCCCCTTCCCGACAATTTTATGTATTAGAAAAGTCTAATAGCAATTGTGTATTGAATTTATTTCAATACACAATTGCTAAAAAGATTTCGCACCTTCTTTTTTTTGTAACAACTATAAAGTAAAAAAAGCGAAAAGCGTCCATTGTCTAATGGATAGGACATAGGTCTTCTAAACCTTTGGTATAGGTTCAAATCCTATTGGACGCAATATCAATATAGATATAAATATATTGATATTTATCTATTATTTCCATTTATATATATATTATAAAATATATTTTTATTCTTTTTTAGAAAAAAGATAAGAAAGAATATAGAATAATAAATAAATTCTGAATGCTTTAATATTTAATATTAAACAGATATTAGTTATATATTTCTTTATATTATATATATACTTAACTTAGATATACTTATATTTATAGAATTTCTTAAAAATTTTATTAAAGAATAAAATTTACTAAAAAAAAAGAAGGATCCATTTCCTTTTTTATACTTTCTCCTGAAGTATAAAACGTTCCAGTTGTTCTTGAATACCTTCTTTCAACAAGCTTTCTGCTTCAGCGGTTAATGTCTTGGTAGAGGATATGATTTCTTGGAACTGAGGTTTATTCGTTTTTAAGTAAGTGCGTAACTGAACGAGAAATTTTCTTACTTGTCCAATTTCTAATCCATCCAGATAACCATTTGTTCCGGTATAAAT